GCCAGAAACACCGTATTTATTGTCATAACCCGTGTTCACCGCGCTCTGAGACATGAGACACCCGAAAAAAAGTGGATTCTCCGGGAGGCTATAAGTAGGCCGTTTGCTATTGCTATAAGGGCTGCTCGCCTTTATACGGCTTGGCTTCGCTATCGCTCCTATGTAGTGGTCGGCCTAAAAACGAGTATTCCTACCATACAAGAATGCCTATTCTCTAGTGCTAGAAGCTTCGCCAGAAGCAAGCAAGACGAGGTCGCTCTGCTTCGTAGCCAAGGCTCGTTCCGTACTTTACTTACGAGCTTGTGTAGTACTCGCCCCTATCTCTAAAGGGGCTTATGCATTCCACTCGTAGTTTACTAAACGAGCGGTCGAGCGAGCGAAGCCTTCAATTTAGTGGCTTCCCCCCACCCTACTCTTTCATTTCTGCTTAAGCTTCCCCGGTTTGGGGGATTAATTGATTAGATACCCGAGAACCATAATCTTTCCTAGGAACAGCTTCTACGACGATAGGCGTAAAGGCATGATTAGTTCCACAAATCTCACTGCACTGACCATAGTAAACTCCTTCTCGTTGTACCGAAATAGAGATCTGATTTAAACGACCAGGTACAGCATCACATTTGACACCTGAGGAAGGTACAGCCCAACTATGAGGTACATCAGCAGGTGTTACAATAATACGTGTATGAGTTTTGGCTGGTACAACCACTCTATTGTCCACTTCTAATAAACGTGATTGACCCAATTCTAGATCATCTTCTGGAATCGTATAACTGTCAAAAGTGAGTGACTGTTCATCGGAACTGTTATAGTCTGAATACTCATAAGTCCGATACCATTGATGTCCAATAGCTTTGATAGTAATGGCTGGATCGACTACTACCTCGTCCATTGAGTATAACAGAGCAAATGATGGTATAGCAATGAACATCGGGATGATACTAGGAAATATGGTCCGAAGAATCTCGATAGTAGTTCCATGAACAATCCTTTGCGGGATTGGATTTTTTTTATAGTGGAAATGCCATAAAGCGCGAACCAAGATCCGTGATACGAAAACCAAAATCAGAATGAGGAAGAAAAAGATATCGTGATGTAAGTCCATTATTCCTTCCATCATAGGGGTTGCTGCGTCTTGAAATCCTAATTGCCATGGTTCCGCTGCATCACAAGGAGCAATTGTGAGGAATATCCATTCTAGCACTTTTACAATCATTTGGTTTGGTTCATTTTTTGACTGCTCTGCTCCCCCCAAAAAAGATGAAAGACTTGTAAGAAATCGCTGGTTGGTCCAACCAAGAAAGACATGGAGGAAATAGCATTCTTTTCGATCTGCACTGAACACCCCGATTGAAAAAAGAACAAAAGTCAGCCAGTGAAATTATTCACTCCCTTTGTTTGTGAAAGTTAGAATCGCACTTTCACAAAGATCGATTTATTTATCTATGCATATTGTGTGTGAGGTGTGACCGAATGAGCTTGTCGGATCCGCCGCTTCTCAGGGGACTGAGTCTATTTACGAAAAAAGAAGCGGAACGAACGATTCTTCCTTTGTTGAGATAGAGTCGACAGACTAAGCACCAACTGGATCGCCTACGGTACGCACAAAGACATTTGAAACTGGCCATTCACAAAATGAACTCCTCTTTCAAGAGAGAAGGGCGACAATAAGACAAATTGAATCAAGAAATGCACTTTTCCAGGAGAAGGAGAAAGATAAAGCGGGTTGGGCGGGAACAAGAAGTGGGGAGTTTCATGTTTGGGCGTTCCAACAATTTCACATGTTCCTAAAATCGGCATTCAATCTATTAAGTGACTCTCAGTTCCGAAATCTGCCATTGTTCCACTTCCGGCTGATAAAAAAAAATGAAGGGGCACTTCTTCCTACTAAAAGAAGCGGAGGCCATAGAGGCATAGGTGGTTTAAGAACCAATCCGGAGCGCTCGGAACCAAAAGCATCAGTATCAGTCCCCCAGTTGCAGTTTATTCTATTGATCTAGAGCCCGCTAGAGTTAACATGGGGGCTGCGGAAGCAGTGGTTGAAGACCCGATTAATCAGTGGAAGCAGCAGCCCACCAGAAACAGGGGCAGAGCAAGCAAAGGCAAAGGCACCACCATCTCTACAGCATTCGTTTCAACAGAAAAGGCCGAGTCAGAGGCGGGTAGAGTGGAAGCGAGGAAGGCAGAAGCTTCACCCATTTTAGTCGAAAAGTCGCAAAGGGAGTTTCCGCAGCATCCAGTGGATCAGCGTCAAAGGCGGATTGAATCAGATCCAATTGACCCAGTGGAAATGCGGATACTGCTGCATCTAAGCTAATATAAGTTGTTGATTCAGCTCAGTAGTTGACCCAGCCAGAGCACCTATTGAACCAGTCCTAGACAGCATCCCTGTTGTTTCGAGGAGGCGTTCCTGTTTATGTTACGAGAAATGGCTATGTTTTGATAGAATGCTTTGATAGAATGCATTGCCTGTTGTTCTTAGCATCCCTCTCTCACGAAAGATGTGCTCTAGTCTTTTTGGTTTTTTTAGAAAGGTTTTACCTCCCGACCCGTATACTATGCAAAGGCAAAGATCTATTATATATATCTATATATATCGTGGAGGGGATCATAATCAGGCGCCAACGGCGGCTCGATAGGCGTCCATGCATAGCTCAGCGCCTAAGAAAAGTTGCAGTACTTGACCCAGTTGACTCATCAGTAGTAGTTCTCCCAATTTCTATTTGTGATTCAGTTGAAGAACCACCAGTTTTTTTCACCACTTGCAATCCGAGTAGCAGATCCAAATGCTTAGCTACCAGTAGCATCCGATACAAAGATCCATCCCTTGCATTCCCCTCCTTTAGAAAGAGTAGTTGCCCCGCCCCTGCACCAGTTACAGCAATCCTGTATATGGCAGGCTATAAGATAGTCATAAGGAAATGTATAAGACACCCGCGCCTATTTGCTTGATTGGCTAGCGACGGTACAAAAAGCTTTTTAATGAATGGGCCAAAAATACGGTCTTTATGCGACTTGTGTCCTTCTTTTGATCCTACGGAAAGGCAATGCAATTGTCAACAAACTACTGAATAGTAGGGGAACCTCATCCTTCAAAGGCTTGGTGTATATTTGTCCTATTCGTAACGACCGGAAAAACCCTAAGACTATACTATACGGGCTAGTTTATTGACAGTCACCTGTTTGTAGTCAGGGTATTGCGACTCGTTCGGAAGGGTGGATGCCTAACAGCTGCGCTTTATTTAAAGCGGTGTTCGTCATCCCGGAGAGTCGTAATTTCCAGTAACGTCCTTGTTCTGGGTCGAAAAAGCGGTCGGTTGGAGACGGCGCTACATGAGTTTAGTTTTCTAAGGCAAGAGCGAAGGCTTGTAATTCCATTCCATAAGTTCAGTGCAAAAGCCTAAAAACCCCCATGACTAGAGGGCTTGTAGCAGCCCCCGTTTCCATACTATAGAAAGAAAGTCCATTCTACATGAAACCGTGATCATGAGCCTTGCCGAGGTGTTCTAAAACAAGGTCCCCCTGCTGGAAGCATCATTTCTAAAAGATCATCATACTGCGAAAATCGCGGAGACTGGGATTTTCGCGAATCAATAAGGCACCGAACACAGTGAGGTGGGACTAAAGGAAGAGGGACCGACGGTGTCGAACAAAGAGAGAGGCACCAACGGGGGTCAATTTCAACCTTTCATCAACAAATATAGTGATAGATATGCCCCCAAAGGGGGCTCTATTCTGGGCACAAATAAGACTCTGCTTCTATCGTTTACTTAGTGAAGTAATATCGCGCTGGAAACTAGAATTTTTGAAAAAAAGGTTTCTATGCGGAAGAAAAAATGTCATTCATTTCAAACGAGTCTTTTTTTTACTTCTTATTCGCTGACAGGAACACATTCCCTGGTGTGCTATCTTCGGGTAGCCAAATTCTCTGAATTCTTGTATTTCCCTATCCCTTTTTGTTACAATAGAATTCTACAACAGCCCTTGTGCTCGTCCGGTCGTACACCCGGTTCGATAGATAAAGCTTTCTTATTCTTTTTATTCGAGAAGGCTTTCGGGGGGAAGCATTCTTCTTTCTCCTATGCGTATCAGTAGCTGCGGTAGATCGCTCACACTTTCTATATATCTGTCCCGCTGCATGCTATCGGAGATAGAGCAATGGGAGGTTACACAATTCCGAATCCACTATTACAGTAATTTTTTTTATGTCTTTATCCATGGGCAATGACTTTCTAATGTATTGGACGTATCTGTTCCCTATTTATATACATTATTTCGCTTAGTTTATGCATGGCGAAAGGGATAGCGCCAAAGGAGGTTGAACAGGAATAGCATCAGAAGCTGCCGTTAAAGAATCCGGGCGTAAAAGGTCTGATTTTGCAGAGGGGAAGAGGTCAATGCTGGGAGAGGCTCGCCTAGGGGGCCAATCTCTGATCACGCTCCGAGTCTTTAACCGAAACTGGGACTAGGCGCAGAATAAGCTCGATCAACGTCCTACGATCCAACTTTGATAGTCGATTTCATCGAATGCTATATAGTCGAGGAAAGGAACTTCGTTTGAAAGCGAAACTGGTTGCCCAGGACCGGCTGCTCATCAAGCCTCTTAAGTTACAGTCTTCGTAACCTCTTCATATCTACTAGTGTTACCCGATCCGAAAGGCTGAAGTTCACTCTCGTTAGCCCGTTGACATCTAAGATCAAGTAAGGAAGATATATTGGGTGTCGCCCCAGCGGCAGTAGGAGATCCAGCTGCAGTGGCTGTTCCAGCTGCCGTTGACATCGGTGAATCTCTAAACGGCAAGGAGTTAACACCAAGGAAACTCCGCAACAGCAGGAGAAGAGGCCAACTCAGCCGTAGAAGAAGCAGAAGGAGACGAAGCAGCCGTTTACAGAGAATGATAAAGTTGACTTTACGGCATCAAATGGATCAGGGGGGCTTGGGGCCTAAGCATGTGAATCAATTACCCTTGACATTTAGTAATTGATTCATTAGCGAGAATCTTTTTACTAAATCCTTGCACTACGGGCGAGTCACTTCGCCCCTTGCACGACTTTCTCGAGTTAATAAGCCATCTGGGCCTGGGGCTCATTCAGGACTTTTGGCTCGTGTCGAACCTGCCCCGTACAGGTTACTGGCAGCCGCAGACCGCGATGACTCAGATGATGAAGAGGAGTCGGGAGATGGGGAGCGGAATTCAAGGATAGCCACCTGGTCCTGAAGGATCAGTTCAATTGACTGTTTTTGATTCATCAAGTATTATAGATCGATGATGCCACGAAATACCTTTTCACTCTTCTTCTTAAGCTTTAATATTCTTACTAGAAATATCGTAAGAGAAGAATTTTCTTCGGGAATGAAATGCCATGAAATGAAGACTCCGTAGCCGCAGCGGGCATTGTTGCCACTTTAACGCCTCGATAGGTTAAAGCCCATAGGTGCCTTGACTTTACTAAGGCCGGTGGCATAGGAAGATTAGAAAGCGAAACGGGTTCCTTTTCTTTAAAAAATCCATAAACCCGGCAATCGTCATACAATGACTTTCTCTCAGATCCCGACGGAAGGGAGAGGGCCAAAGTGTCTCGACCGGAGGTTCAAAACGAAGCGAGACCTGAGGCAGAAAAGGAAGAACTAGTAGATGAAGAGGAACGAAGTGGTTCGAACAAAGAGAGAGGAGCGAAAGCAGCTCGACAACCAATGAATACCCCGCTCATGTCCCACACCCGTGGTCCATTCACTTTCTTTCAGCTTCTGCTTCAATAACCGTTGACAAGGCTTAGTCATAATATTAAAGGTTGCAGCGCTTAGCAACAATAACAGCCTGAATGAAGACCCCGTTCATGCCTTCCCCCGGAAGCCATTCACTCTCTGTAAGCAGGAATGAAATGGAATGGAAGATACTTAAACAAGACATTCTACTTAAACAACAAGACATGGAATCTAAACAGCTACTGGTTGAAGGAGTTATAGCAGCAGCCGCTGCCACAGCAGGTTAGAACAGCAATAAGGCCTTTGTTGGCCGCCCACCCGATCGAGTACTCGAGTAATGAATCACGAGGAGAGGTCCGAAGAGTGCACAGCACTTGAAGTCGAGTCAGAAGCTCGGTGCGCAATTGACCTTTTCTTTACTTATAGCATAATAAGTGAAATTACCCCTAGGAACAAGTTCCTTTTTACGGCTTCGATTGGCTGTCGAGCTCTTGAATTCCTCTACTTTTAGCAGACTCCGCTCCTCTTCCGTCAACTGGATTGAGTTCGGGGCTGCCACCTTCCGATTCTGAGTCCTCATCTGCTTCCCCATCTCCTGAGTCGGCTTCTGCTTCAAAGGCGTTAGGCTTGACCTTAGCCGCAGGTCCTCGTGGTTCTACCTATTTTAAAGATGCAGCCGCAGTTTCGGTCCCCTCAAGTCGAGTAACCTTCTACCTCGTTACACTTGGCATTTCCTCGGATGCCCTGGATCCGACTTCTAAGCTTCTATGGGCTTTACTTCCCTCCTCCGCAAAAGAAGCCGAAGCAGCGCGAGGTACAAACACCCGGTCCCTTGGTCCGCTAGCAGTCGGTTTCGCAGCAGCCTAGAAGAGTGAAGCTCAACTTTAGTGCCTCGATAGGCTTTAGTCAATTGATACTGCCAGGAGGGGAGCGGCTCAAGACTTTAGGGACTCCGATCTCGTTACGCTGGTGGCTATTCCCATTTCCGATGCTTTTTACCGGGAGCCTAGCGGGTAGGAGAAGCCCGGAGCTAGGGAACTGCGGCTTATGTAATTGGCTTTAAAGCCTCTTCTCCCCTAAGGAAGATGAAGAAAGAAACCCACTTTAATGCCTCAATAGGAATCCCCCATTCTAGAACCTAGAACAGCGGTTAAAACTGCCTACAACGGTATCTTTGACCCAATTAATCACACTTCTAATTCTACGTAACATACAAACACGAGGAGTGCATCCGATTCAATCTCCACTTTCCTAAGCCGCTTCCCGCTTCTTTGTGCCTCTCCTTCGGCTAGGCCTTTAGTTGGGAACTTCACCGCTCAAGGTCTTCCTACTCCGCTCGCCCAAGCGACTCCTTCTTTCCAGATGCCACTACTCCGAAAAAGTCTCTTTCAGCTTCAGCATCAGCTGCCATTACTTCACCAAGACAGTCATTCTAAAAGCTTACTGGTTGCAGCGCTTAGCAACAATAACAGCCAATGTATGAAGATTCCGTTCATGCCTTCCCCCGGAAGCCATTCACTCTCTTATAGCATGAATTCTATAACGTAGTAACAGGGGTTCATTTTAAAGCTAAACAACAACTGGTTGCAAGGGTGGTAGCAACAATAGAAAATACCGTTCATGTACCACACCCGTGGTCCATTCACTATCTTACAGCATGTTCTTCCGTGGGGAGCTACAGTAATTACAAGCTTAGCTAAGAAGCCCGCCGTTGTCTCCTCTCCTTTATAGTCGAGCTTTAAACCCTTGGTCTAGCTTTCTTCCCCGTTGGCATGGGATCGTATGCATTCCGGCTTGACCTAAATAGTAGAGCTCTTTCATCCCTTCTCGTGAAAGTTGGTTGGAACCAACCTCTGCTATTCAAGTTTCTTCCGATGCAACAACCAACGAAGGAACTTTCTATTACTTGCCCGATTCCGAGGTGCGCGAAGCAGCCGGATAAGAAGCTGCCGTTGAATCAAGGAAAGCCTCTCCTGAGGAAGGAGTTCATAAGGATTCCCTTTAATAAAGGAACCTGGAAAAACCTCCAATTCATGAACCCGGAAAAGATAAAGATCTTAAAAGTCCCCCATTCGCTCTTAAAGACAGGTATTCGGTTGGCGGTTGTTCTTTCCTTTGGAAAATGCTTGTTCGGAATTCCGATCGGAGTGAATGGGAATCCCTATCAGGGAGGGGTACTAATACTAAAGCTTTTAAGGATAGGAAGAGCCAAGAGACGAGGAAGCGGATCGACCATCGGTTGAGGCCCTTGAAAGCCCTCGTTCTACCACCCCTTTGGGGCCTTCCCCGATGACAAGGCAATGCAATTGAACGGGTCATTGGCTACTATTGATTGTAAGCCGAATGAAGATACTTAAAAGTAAATCTCCGATTACCTCATAGGAGTTTTTACCTCGGGTGCGCTAAAAGTGTCTTAAAAGTCCTTATTTTAATTATTCCCCTGAACAGCTAGCGGAAAGAGAGAATGGGGCACGGTAGCAGGTAACTCGGTTAGCGCCTGTTGATTCTTAGCTTCGCTTCGGAAAACAACGCGAGTTGGATTGTCTGACTAGGCTTCGGAATCAAATAAATCTATCCGTTCATTAATCGGGTCGAGGTACAGCTGACGGGCAAAAAGACATGGAATCGGATAACAGTTCAGTAACTTTCGAAGAAGAAGCTGCCGTTGAATCAAGGGTGGTTGGAACCTAAGGAACTGTTCGATATGTTTTACCTGTGGCATAAGAAAGAAACAATGTTGATATTCGGGGAGTTTACTCGACTGAAAAGAGAGGGAGCGGAGTCGATGCAATTGAATCCCTTCTTCGGTCAAACGACATTCGATAAATCCGAAGTGAAAGAAATCACTCCATCCGTTCTGTCTGGCTAATCGTTCTTGCCGGATTCCTTCCTCGGAAACAGGTTCTCTTTCCACGGACTTTTGGCACGGCTCGGATAGCAGCATTCTGATCAGCAGGAGGTTGTGAAACAAGAGGAGTTATACCCCCCTTAAGTCTTTTTGGCTTCTCCCAATTCTTTATGCACTCAATCTTGCTAGGATCCACTGATACCCCTTCTGCACTAACCACATGCCTCAAGTATTCCGCTTTCCGCACCCCTTTCTTTTATAGGAGGAGCCCGGGGAAACTAACTAATACAAAATAAGGGGGGCCACTCCTGATAGGGATTCACCCATGGGGTTCTATGCGCCCGATGCAAGGAATTCGGAACCGATACGAGATTACTTCTTTTCTTGTCTCTTGCTATGCACCTCGACTCCCGCTTTGGATACTCTTCTTCATCTCTTGGATTCCCTGCGCATTGCCTTACTTCAAAGCGTTGTTCCTTAGCCCCTCATTGGTTGTTAGTTGTTAGGCATTTGTCACTTCTTCTATTTCATTTCATTTCCATAGCGATTCACTCAACATAGAAAAGCAACTAGAGCAGAGCGGCCTAAAGCTCTTGAACTAGAGGGGCATACTGAAACATAAATGTAGCTATAAAGCCTTTTTGAGCATCTTCCTTGCTCCTATATCAGAATTTCACTTTTTTTGCTATCACAATAAATTGCCATAGATCGAAAGTGAGTCCAGGCTTAGTGCTTCCGCCTATCCGGCAGCCGTTACCAGCTGTTCACCACTCCTCCCTTCTTGCCTATTTCGTTAGCATGACTCCTCTCTAAAGTTTCATTCAAGTCCTTAGTCCCGCATAAAGCAATTTGGAGATACTTTTGACAGGTGAACCACTTCCTATTCGATTGCTTTAACAAAAGCCCTCTTACTAAATCCAATCGGCCAATATTGGATAGACCCTTGCTACAGATCAGAAGAGCGCATACCGATTGAAAAGAAAGGAAGCGATATTGGACAGGATCGGGATGCGATCGACCTTTACCTTAGCAGTGATAGAGATAGCATAGCGGGGCAGGGCCTGATACGGATTATATATGATAATGAAGGGAATCGCTTTGATTGATTGCTTGCGACAGCTTATCGATGCTCGTTAGCGGTGAAGTCCCTCAAACCAGAAGTTTCAAAAGCGGGCCTACGAGAGAAATGAACTTTACATACTGATATCGCATACCGAAGGGAAGGAGGAGTGGTGCAATTAGGCCTTCCCTTCCGCCTGCCGTCTCCCTCCTCTTTGCTTTGCTAGCATCCTTTGATAAGCAAGTTGAATGAGCTTCAAAAAGAGGGGCAGGGGCCTATTTGAGATACTTTTGGCGGCCAGTACGCATCAGAGCCCCCGAACAAGCCTTTTGGACTAATCAAGAAGGCCCTTAAAAAGGCTTTCTGGGGATTTGCTTGTCATCTTTGTTTTAGCTTCGCTAGCTTTCCTTTTCAACTCGTGAGCACTTAGCCTTTCCAATAGCGTAAGCTGATCCAGCTGATGCGAGAGTTCCAGCTCAAGTACCTATTTCTTTTGTACCTTCATTCAATTCAAATATCAGATAGTGATTGCGCTCATTAAAGTCTTTAAAGAAAAATTAGTCAAGAGCTGAGCGAGAGGAAGGACGGGCCTTTCTAGGACTTTGTACTATCCCACTAAAGGTTCATTAACCATTTAGCCAAAGATGCACATCCTTAAGAGTCATTGCTTAAGAAGGGACAGCTGTTGGGGACCAGAGCAGGAGAATGCGTTCCAGTATTTCAAGGAGTGCTTAGTTACAGCCCCTATACTTCGGTTTCCGGACTGGGACAAGTCTCTTCTCTGCGCTATATATTGTACATTATTGGCTCAAGAAGGGCCTTCCAAACTAGATCATCCCACTGTGGAGTAGGAGGTTGTCACCGACAGAGCGCAATTACACCATAACTGAAAGAGAAGGACTCGCCATGGTACATTCTGTACAGAAGTTTCGGCATTAGCTATTTTAGATTAGGCACAAAATAGTCTATGTGGACCACCAGGCCTTGCAAAAGCGGGGGTACTACTGGCCGGGCATGCGAGACGACGTTGCTGAGTATGTGAAGACGTTCCTCGTGTGTCAACAGGACAAGGTAGAGCGGGACAGACTCCTGGGGCTCTTGGAGCCGTAGCCTGTACCACAAAGACCATGGGAGAGTATCTCCATAGATGCTCTGCCAAAAAAGGGAGTATGGGTCTTGATCGTGGTGGACCGACTCACAAACAAAATATGCCCATTTTTATCCACTGTCCCATCGCAGCGCTCAGATCTTTGTCGATAATATCTTCATTGCATGGAATGCCACACTCAATTGTCAGCGACAGGGGACCCGGTCTTCATTAGCAATTTATGTCAGGAGGCTGCTCTTCAGGTAATTCCATTGTGGGCTTGTCCCGGCTAACTAAGTATATCAGTGGGTTCGGCCTTGAAAGAGACAGGCGAACAGGGATAGGAATTCTCCGAGTTGGTACGGTTCACCGAAAAAGGTTTAGCATGGTTCGTTCACATGGGTGTTTTCGTGCATTCCAACATTTGTTACCGGTTCCTTCGTGGACCTTTTTCTTTCGTTTTCCTGGGCAGACATAAGCTGTAGTGTAGAAGGAATACCATTCGGTAGGATATATCATCCATACCCTTGTAGTTCATTCCTCCCTCTTCAAAGTGATATCTATAGGTGGACTTTGGGGTCAATATTGCAAGGTGGATGGGCTCAATAGTCTCAGTAGACCTGGTATCAATAGATAGGGCAAGTTTCGGGACACTAAATATAGGGCTCTCGGCTTCGGGTAATGCCTTTTTTAGGCGCTAATTCTTCTCTTGATCCGGCAAAGTCCATAGGGGCGGTGGGGTCATACTCTACGTTTTGGAATGGAATTCCGAATGTTCCGAATCTGTTCAAAATATCGCGACTTTGTGAAGTCTCAATTTCTTTGTGGTGGTAACTGGAAGAGCTCTATCGGCTGTCTGAGCGAACTATTTAGCAGTAGGGCAAGACTTTTTGAGAAAATGTCCCTGAAGGTTTTTCGGGTCTTTCTATGTACGGAGCTGGCTTTCGGGTAGAAGGAAGACTCCCAGTAGGTTTTCATTTCTTTGTTCTTGCAACCTTGGTAATACAATTTGGTACGCTTCACTAAACGAGTATGTGATTCTATTGTATACGAATAGTCACATATCATAGTCATAGTTTGAGACTTCGCCAATAGCTTAGGCTTAGCCACAGGAAGATTCCCAACCATTGATCGAACTTCGCGCTACAGCTTGGGGAAAGACTGTGATTTGAGCCCAACTGCGATACCATAGTAAGTCGACCCTGCTAGGTCGATGAAATGGAAAGAAAGCTGAGCTTACTCCAACACAAGATCTTAAACTTTGCCCAGACATTGAAATCTTTCATAGGTATGGTGTCATATCTATCTGAACAATAAAATCTGGTCTTGCTTGTCAAAGACAACGAGTTGAGCAACAACACTGCTCGATGATCTACGACCGAAGGAAGACGGGCAAATGGTTTCAAGCCAGTACGGTACCAATGCTTTGATTCAACTAGTAGCGAAGGTGCCAATTGATGATAGCCTTTAATCACCTCTCGGCGGAACTCCTTTTCGCTTTTCTCCTTCTCGGACTTAAGGAGGAAAGATGTCACCGGGCGTTCTAGGGGAACGAAATCCAATAGTTTGGCTGTTGTGCATACGAAACTTGCCTACCGTCCCAACACAAGGCAAACCCGTCAGTCATCGGGATAACACTTTGATTCAAAGAAACAAGGCAAGGAAGTACGAAAAAGAAGGGATTGTTAAGTACAGAAGCCAAAGAAACCTCTTCCTTTCAAGGAGACAGATGCCTTATCATCCCTATACCCAATATTTTACCTGAGAACTAGGGCTATGTCTTCCATGTCGGCCTTACGAGTGATAGAAAGACCTTAGAGGGCTAATTTCCACTATAATGGTCAATCAATTGACTTCCGACTGCACTCTACACTCTAGCTTTCTTTCTTTTCCATTCAAACTCTGATTCAGCAAGTCTTTATTGTTAGTCCATTTAGGTATTCTATCTTTATTCTCTATTCTGACTTTTTAAGGTAGGATCTTCCACTGCTACATGAACCATCCGCTCCTTTTCCTTTTTATTCTAAGTAAGCCCTTCCACTTCCTTAACTAGTAAGCAAGTAAACTACCAGCTGCTCTAAGTGAGTAAATCGCGCTATCAGTTGGAGTATTTGTTAAACCCATAGAATCTAATTGGCATGATAAGCCGGTCATCCTTTCTAAACCTTTTCATCCAGCCAGTGCTAAGATAATCCCATCTCCTTTAGTATATCTTTATTGCACGGAATCTATCCGCAAAGGAGCGAGTCGGCCAAGTGCAGAACTTCTTAAAAGTAAACGAGTCTTTCTGACCGAGGACATAAGCTACTTAGAATGAACCAAGATCGGCGATTTCGAACACTACTTAAGATATATTGAAAAGCAAGGAGAAAGAAATTGAGTAAGATCAATGGGATTTATGACGAGATTTTCGATTGTTAAGTGAACGCTACGCACAACCCTATCTAGCATCAATCCCATATGTTCTAAGTTTCGTACAAGCGCACTCTCCCTTATTTCGGGACTCGAGCGAGCTGGCTAAGCCGCAGATGCACTCTTTGATAGAAGAGGGTCTGGGACTGATGACTTTCCTGGATTGGATTCCTTGTTGGGGAGTTAAGCGCTTAAAAAAATGCTCCGGGCGAGGACTAGCTTTTGCTTGAGAAGAAGCTGTTGGTGCTATAGTCAGTCCGTGGTCAGCAGTGGATTAGGTAGAATCGTTTTCTTGCTCCGCTAAGAAGAATCGATTTTCTTTTCTCTAGATCGAATGCGACCTAGAAAGATTCAACTTTGACTCGGTAAAACTTATAAATTAACTAAAGGCAATAGGAATGCCCCTGTGAATGTCGCTGCTGCTGTCTGTCCTTAGAACTAAGAACAAGTATTTTGGTCATTCGAAGGGCAAAGCCTGACTTTTAGGTTGAAGAGTTGAAAGAGCTCAAAGTCGGTCTCGGCTCGGGCCTAGAATATCCAAGTTGTGGTTTTATTTCGGCTTACCGAGAATTCCTTCTCTCTCTATACTATAATAGTAGTAAAGGATTAGGCTGGCTTTGTCCTAGCTCCACGGTTATTCCCGAAGGTTCTAACCTATCTTATTACTAGCTCGCCCTACCTTTCTTCTTAGGTTGTCTAGGAAGAACAGAGAAAGTCAAGTCTCGTCGTTTACCGCTCCGAGGGTGAGTTTGTCTTCTAATACCACACGGTACTCTTTCACTGCTGAATGCCCTGTCTGGTACGGCCTATTCCCTTATGGATAGGGAAAGAGCTGAGTTGAGTTCGTGGTTCACGGGTGAGTAGCGCTCACGGAGCTAAGTTTCTGCTTGGCTGATTAGTAAAGAGACTGTCCTCTGCGGTCATCCTTCTACTTTCTTTCTCTTAGTTCTCCCGAAAGTCCAATAAGAAGAGGAGGGAGTGGCAATCATTGCTTGTCTGGTACTTTAATAATGGGTCTTTCGCTCTCTCTTTCGTTTAGTGTGAAATCCTGACCCCAGAATCAAAACCTTCCTTCGAGCCTGTTCTTGTTCTAAGGGCATGGCTCTCCCACATCTTATTCAAAAACTTCTTTTGTAGAGGAAGTCAGTCGGGTCTAACTTCGTTACCTTAGCCCGCCTAGTTTCCTAGACCTCCTTTTATCCCGATATTGAGGCAAGCCCGGTACCCCTTATTGTGTTACTGATTCTGTTGCCCAAGAACAATCAAACTGTTCGTAGCTCTAATTGCGTGATCGGCTGTTAGGACGATGGGGACGATAGAGAGTCCTCTAGCCCGGTCCCGTCCTTGTATTCCGATTGTTCTTACCGAGCAGAAAGACGTGCGAAGGGATGCCACCACTGGTAGGTTCGCTTATCCATCGGCACACACTACACTCAAGGGCTTTGACTTCCCTTGCTTGCCCGGTTAATCTTTCATAAAAAAGCACCAGGTGCTCCCTGAGCCCGAAGCTCCGCACTCCTGACTACTCTCGTTTATCATTATATAGAGCTTACCGATCCAAGGTTGCTCTGCTCCCACCTATCGGTTCACTAGGGGTTTACAAGGACATGGGATTTCTTCGTCCCAATCCTACCGCTCCGTGGGTCTACGTGGTTGGTAGATTGCGCCTGGTTTATCATGTCCTAGATTGAGTTCTTTCATGAATTACCCATGCATATTACCAGAGACGATAGTTCAACTTGGCATCGAGCTACGGTTCTTCCTCGACTATGGGTGGCGTGATGCTGCTGGGCATGGTCCTCTATATGAGGACTTCTCGTACCCTTCCCCGGCTATCGATTTCGATATGGAACTGCCTTGGTTCCGTCTATTGAGACGGAGATTAAGCTTTGTTATGTTGTGTACAGGCGCTCTTTGTTAACCCGTCTGGTGCGCAGCTGTATGCCTGTGTAGGTGGTCCCCACGCGGGGAGCTCTTGGGCTTTTTCCGCTCGACCGCACCTACATGACTTTGAACCAGGAAGCTTTTTCTAATTGAATGATGGTTTCTTTTGTACAAGCTCCAGCACCACCAATAGCCGATGGAATGCAATAAGAGCTCTGCTTTTATGTTTGTTAATAATTATACTCACCAGTGAATTGATTCCCTTCCTGCGCCTTCATTATGCTATAGTGTATTGAGTCAGTTCATAGGTAATCTCTATGCCACCACTATCTGCGAGTGAAATAGGCTCTGCTACCTTGACTTTTGCCTATGCAGGTACCTAAGACCCTAATAACTGGTGGTGGTTACCTACTCTAATTGCCTGAGGGCGCTCTTTACCTAACCTATCTGTGCGCTATGCTACGGCCATTAGCTTAATGTGCTGGCTTTTTGATGCAAAATGATGGTGCTAGTGAGGATGCTGCCTCTGTCTCGAATCGTTGGCCTGGGAGAGTCAATACATTCCCACTGCTTCTGTTCTGATCTCAACAATAACATATAGAAATAGAAGTCAGTAGCGAACCCGTCAAGGAAGGTTGTGACAACTGTGGCTTTCCTTCACCATCTCCTCCCGGTTTACGAGTACCTATCGATCTTGACGGCTTGGGCTTGATTCATTCATTGAAATAAGAATTGGTATTTTTTCATAAAGTAAAATAGAACCGAGCCGAGAGAGTCTACCTCAATGGGTACCCCGACTTCCTTTGCCCGAGCCGAGTAGTTATACCTGGACCCCGTCTTGACTGTCTTTCTCAAGCCACCAGAGAGGAAAAGAAAAGATCTCCTTCATTCATTGAAACATTCGACTTCGTACCCTTTACTTTCTATAGTAGTTTCACCGCCTCAGATGTAGTTCCTTTTCACATTGATTTTCTTCTCATATAGCAAAAGCGAAATCCCCAAGTCAAGTACGTCGTGAATAGCCTTTCGGGAATGAACTTCCTGAAGTAATGAGCTACCGTTCTCAAATGGATTGGCTCATCGGCGGGTTTCCTAAGAGGGATGGATTGATCTGACCCGCGGATGAAGACTGACTAAAAGAAGAAAATCATCCAATAAGTCAAAAGTGAACAAAGAAGTAGGAGCGTTGCAACGAAGCTGAGTAAGAGAGCTTAGCCTCAGATCTTCCGAGTGGAGTGCCTGATGTGAGGAAAAATGGGCGCATTCCCCCTGTTTGAAATACCTTATTTTTCTTCATTTGGCATGTTGGAGATTTATAGATGGTCCGATGGATGTTAGGAAAAGATTCTATCCAAGAGGGGAAGTCCCAATGTATGTGTATCGGTACCCTCGTTCAACGAAAGGAGCATTCTTACCATTCCTATAGACCCCATCTCTTCATTCTCAAGCTTCTCCCTTCGCTCGTGCCCTACGTCAGTCAATGGAGAATGGTTGCCTTTTTTGGTGCATGAGAAGAGTGTTTGGGGAGCTGGAGCCCATCATCTAATGAGATCTTGAGCTTTCCGAAACCTTACTTGAATTATGCCCACTACTAAATACAACAATGACATTCTTGCTTTAAGTGGAGAAGGATTCCGTAACCTATGAGAGAGACGAAGACAGGTAAGACACCAAGTAGAGTATTAACTACAGTAGAACTGCCTGAAGCTACCGGTCAGTGTAGTGTTTTACTTGAGCATTTACCGAGAGTACAATTTTTCCTGCTACTTAAGGTAGTTTACTTGCTTATATATATATATACAGGAGCAAAATAGAGCCTTTTGAAGCCAACAGATAGTTCTCTCGCGACGAAGTAGCGAAGCGCAAAGAATTCAATTATTACGAAGTCAATTCAAGTTTTGATTGGCCATGCACGAAGAGTGTAAACTAGAGGACTTGCGCTAGGGTTGTACCAGAGCTGTGCTCCTCCTCAAAGCTAAAAAGAAGAGTGAATGCTTGCTTACTTGTTAGAGTAAGGTATTCGCCCTAATTGAATAAAAGCTATCTTGAATAAAAAAAGGGAACCGGATCGGGAAGACCAACTCTCATTCAAGGAAGTGGACCGTTGACGACAGCAGGCCGGGAAGGACAGATGCTACTAAAAAAGCCGATTATCGCATGTTTTTAGAGGCACTCGCGATTTAGAAAAAAAAATAGACCATTCCGGACCTTTTCCTCATGTCGCTACCAGCTACAGATCTGATATGACCGGTTGAAGAAAAGATCGATGAACGATTAAGCGCCTTAGAGACTAATGAAATGCGACCGAGAAGCTTTATTACACAAGAGTTCAAGACTTCTTGCTTCTGCTTCCCTGCTTACTATTGCTATCACCTCAACAGCTTTCGACCTGCTTGCTCACTTAGAATGAAGATAAATAATAATAATGGGCGGAAAGGCTTTACACAAGACCACAGAGCGAGAGAGAGAGCCTTCGCTTACCTGCTTAACCGTGCCCTCCTATCGTACCTATATCCCCTTTCCTTCAGTTACATCCAGTCTCAGTTCTGCTTCCAACTACCGATGGGAGAAGGCTTGGACGTATAGCAAGATTAAATAAGAGGTATGGCATACGGGAATGATATATGAAATAAAAGGCTGGAAACAGAGCAGCGCTAGCCAATGGTTAATACTTCAGAAAGCACCTTAGCAATTAAATTACCAGTAATGCCCCTATCGACCTCAGTCTTGTTTTTTGCTAGCTTGAGTCTAGAACTATACTAAATCATTAAACGCCGAATATCCGAATATATTCATATATTCTTTTTTTGTTGGAAGATAGTCGGCCCACTTCTAGCCGTTCAAGCGATTATGCCTGTTCTAGCCCTACCATCCACCCCTATCATAATGGAAAGGGGTACTTTCGAGCTGATCTGTAACGGATCAAAGCGACCGTTAGTCGGGCTGATCTGTGATTGGTCAAGGCGACCGAGAGGACACATACCTCCTCCATATTCCTTAAATGGGCAAGACAAGACTCGGGTACTGCATGCGAGAAGTACAATGCCAAACGGAGCTTCTCCATTGGAGACTTGTCTCGCAATCCGTCAAGGTTCTACTCAAGTAGAATACTGCATGCTCTACTCGCTTCTCATTATCTTGACACAGCAAGCTCCCAATTGACAATTCTGACGCAGAAATATATAATTTGAGCGGGGCGGGACTGGTGGGCTCGCGCCTTGATTCTGTCGCCTCTTGATGCTGCGCTTCCCACACGAACTCCTTCTCTCCTTGCAGCTTCAGGAGCGGAGTGAATGGTTGTATCTTGCCAGCAGAATTAGATATGAACCTTATGAGGAAATTGATCTTGCCCAGGAATCTCTGCAACTCCTTCTTAGTCTTAGGTGGTGGAGCATCGATCACGGATTTTGCTCACATCCTTCATAAAGTCTTATTGCACCGATGCAACAACGAAGGTTCTATTACTCAATAGATGGCATGAGCTTGTTCAACAATGTGCGCCCCTTCTTACAACAAGTCGACCCTGTAAAGCTTTTTTCAGTCCTACTTGACAAACTAGTATAAGTCGCACGTAGTTAGTATAAGTATGAGTATAAGTTGGCAGTAGTTGGTAGTAGTATAAGCTACTATAAGTTTCCCACTAGTAACTAGGAGTCGCTTGTAAGCCCCGCATTAAATCCTTGGTTGAGCACTATAGTTACCTCACCTAAATAGGAGTCCATGATCTATGTTGTCGAAACACTTTACAACATCTGCCTTAATCAGTCTATCGACCAGTCCCCATCTCCGGACTTCGAAAAGAAGGTAATACCCCCCGTGGAATTGAGTCAAAAAAAGGATCCTAAAAACAAGATTTCATTTCTGGTAAAGGCTTTCGCTCCTCGATCACACCGGTTTGTCAACATGAAGCCCCGCACGGATCGAAGCGAGGTTTTAGATGGATCTCGACAGGATCGACTGGTGGAATCGAGTCATAAGCAAATAGCATCTTCCAATACCCGGGAGTACTACGATTGCTACGGAGAATGAATGGGACTTGAGCGGAAAAAAGACTTCCGCTAAGATTCGATCTACTTAACCCCCACTTCTTGTTAGATGAGCTATACCTCTTTTCTAGTGCATGTTGTTACTAAAAAGGGCATCTCCCGAAGGGGTCCGTCAATAGAATTCTTTTCTCGTATTGAATTCTTTTCCTATCGAAAACCCAGCCATTCACTTTACTCTCTCTTTTCCTATCCCTCTCCATTAAGTCGAGCTTTCTAATTTGCCTGGGCATAGAAAGCCCTCACGTTCTCTATCGCTAGAGCTCCTTTCCTCTCTGTGATTCAAGGCTCGTACAAAGCGGGTGACGGATCCAATTGATTGTGTAAAGCCCCGCGGGAGGAGAATATACAGAAGTTCGCTACATTCCCCCAACAACACGAAAGTCTAATGGTAGTTATTGTGGTTCAGGAAGCTCCCCTTCTCGCCGTACCAACTGTTGTCATACCAGCCTTCTTTTTCTCGCCAGATGAATCAAGGGCTGCTTTTGGCGCACTAGGAATACAAATCAGACCACAGGGGGAACCACACCCGCTCTTATAAGCTGTTGCCGCTGACTGGCACTCAAACCCATCGGCCGACGGAGCAGCACTTGCCCTATCTTTCAGATCTGGTCAAAAGGTTACTACGGCTCATGCTGACGAACCGCTCATCGACCGGTGGAAAACTGCCTTATCTGCTCTTTCCCCCACTGCACTAACAGCTGGAATTGCTCTCTTTGCCTAACCAGACACGCGCTTCGGCAAATACATCCGCAGAATATAGGTTTGTCCTCGCCAATGGACCAACAACCTTAGCAGTTCTCTCAACTCCCGGTCGAGTAACACCGCTTCCGGATGACTTCGTCTCTTCTACCTTAGGCTGCCTCCCGCGGTACTTATGTGCTCTCACTAACTTCAGACCGTGCGCTCAATCCAAATCAACTTCACGGCGGAACAGCACTTCCGGGCTTTCGACTTGCTCTTTCTTCCCGCCTGCTCACACAGGATTGGTGCCTCTCACACCTAAGGCTTACTTGAAAGCTCACTCTATAGTGGCAGGAGGACTTTAACCAGCGATTCTAGCCCCCGTCTCTTTCTTGGCTCTTGCTACTGACTGGGATACTGGTTATTTGGTTATTCACATTCGCTATCATATTATTTGTCACACAAGCATGGTACCTTACGTTCAATCAGATATGATGATTCGAAAGCTTCAACCTCTACTGACTGGGATAGCTTCCTTTTTCCAGCGCATTCTGAATTCAGAGATCGAATGATACCATACGCTCAATCGGCCGGGATCTGGAAAAAGAAACTTCCTGCCACAGAGGGGTAGTTATGGAACATGATCATTAGAAACGGTATTTCATATGTCCCCCATTGAATGTAAATCGTATCTATTGCTCTAACCGTCAATGGTGATCAGCGCGTGTCATTATGAGGCTTGTGATCGATCCGTCACTTGATGCCTCTTGCAGAACATGTCACTGCACGAGCGCGAGGAATGACGAGAGGCAACCTGTTGTTTCTTGTTCGATGCCGACGAGAAGGGTTTACTGTGCCGACCGAAATTCCAATAAAAAAAGCAACTAAGCGCAAATCGATTTACTTGTGAAAGGGGAAGGAGTCACTTTCTATTCTTTAGGTGCTCTAAAACCGATCCAGTTGTGCGACTTTTCTATGTGCTGCTAGCTTCGCTCTTCGAATGACCTCACTGAAAGATAGAGACAGATGGGAGAGGGATGGAATAGCTCGACGGAGAGGTACGTTAATCACTCTATAGGTGTCATAGCACACAAGGTTGCGAAGCGGTTTTCTGCATCTTCATTGGTCTTACAACCGAAGTTAACAATGGTAGTTTACTTACTCGACACCCGTGGTGTTTATAACCTCTCTGACTAACTCAACAAATATGAATACCGATTGAATGCCAATCTCACAGAGGAAAGGAAACTCTCAGGCCTTGGATAAGATCGAATGTTAATTGTCCAAGGTTGAATGATTCTTATAAATGGTATTTGGATCATTTTCACGAAGCGGGGAGATCGGATGAGAGATTAATTCACTTTGCTGTGGAAGCTAGTGATCCATTTTAGTTCCCAGCTAAGTATATCTTATATGATAGAGTAACTAAGAGAGAAAGAATTCGTGGTTTGAATAAAGTTCCAGTGACTCTAGATGCATCCGCGAGTGCTTATCAAATCATGAGTTCTCTTTTGCTTAATACTTAACTGGCTATGCAAACTAATCTTATTCCGTCTCCGGGCACTTGGATGAAAATCCAAGATTTGTATATGTGTTTGAAAGACGAACTTCTAGAGTTCTTGTATTCACAATTTTCTACTAAACTAATAAGTATGGTATCATACAATCTCGGTTAACAAGAAAGCTCATAAAACGACTCTTTATACCTTTGATATATGGTAAGACAATTATGACAATGGGTAGTGATATTCGTGAAGATTATGGTTCATTGCTAAGAAAAAGAAGGGTAAGAAGCCGAGGGATAATAACACTAGCTGAGAGAGCCCCTAGATGAATTAGTTGCAGCAAGAGATCCCGCAGCTCTTTCTTCGGGAAGAGCTTTCATAGAAAGGTAATATTAAGGTAGATTGCGGATAATAATATCAGCCCAAGTATTGATTATATGATCTTGACTACAGATAGATTGAAAAAAATCAATTTTTAGTGGAAAACCACTTGACGACGAGGGTTTCGTCAATTTAATGAATACGTAGTTTATGGCTTCCGGGGTTTCACATGTCAAGAAAATCGTGCGGGGGAGAAGCAGGAGGCAGCTTTTAATGCTTTGAAGGAATATCTATCATCGGTACCACTGTTATCCAAACCGCAGGGGAAGTACTTTATTTGTACTTGGCTGTATCACATACCGCCGTGAGTTCTGCGGCGAGAGGCGCCGACGAAGGAGGTGGTTACCAGTCTACTATGGAAGTCCGGTAAAGGGTTTACAGACGCTGAGTCTCGATATCCAGACATCGATAAATTGGCACTAGCCTTGTTCAAAGTAGTATCGGCAAGACGCCTTAGGCCTGACTTCCAATACAATAGATACTACACACCATAGGCCACCCCAAACAGACGCCGGAATCTAACCAGCGTTAGCCTTAAACTAGCGGGGGGTCTCTACTCTACTAGTATAGGTAGATCGGAGATCCCTATATTATTAAGACACGCAAGCATCCAGATTTGAGTGGCTATAAGAAGATAAAGTTTTGGCGAATAGGTCAAGTCATTGGTTATTCTTTTTCAAATGGTTGCTATCTATAATGCTATCTATAAGCTGCCTATTTCTCTTACTGACCTTGATCATTATTGATTAGGTTCTTTGGATGGCTGGCTACGGGGAGCTTTTTTCGCATATATAAAAGCCGAAATAGATTAGCAACTAACAAGTTGTCGGAATATTGTATTGCTTCTATTAGTAGTCGGCTATTGCAACTAATAAGCATGGAGGCGTGA